TATATTTCTTATTCAATTATTCAATTTCAATAGAATTCTATTGAAACGGAAAGAATTTCAAAGAAGAAAAAAGAAGGGAAATAAAAGAAAATAAGAATAGCCAATCAAGCATTCTGATTGAATTTAAAGGTATAGTGTAATTAGGAAGTTTTGATAGTCTTTTTTTTTGTCGATCAGGCGACACCCAGATTCGAACTGAGGATAAAGGATTTGCAGTCCCCTGCCTTACCACTTGGCCATGCCGCCAAATTTCCTAAAAGATGGATAAGAATTGGATCTATATTCTTTTATTTATTCTTATTCTATTATTCTATTCCTCTCCTCATTTTGATTTGCATTTTTTCCTCCTTTCTTTTTCTTAATTTGATTTAGTGAATAGCTCTGAAATTTGTATCCCCATTTATGTTTCCTTCATAGATGCAAAATCCAATTGATTTACGACTAATCATTCTCAAAAAATTTATAGAACCAATCCTTTTTCATATCATATTCATTAGAATAACATTTAAATGAAATTAGGCTAGCTATAGCTAATATATATTAATATTATCTGTTAATAGTTAATATAATCTTATTCTTATATTATAACCATATCATATATACCATATCATATACATATATGTGTATATGTAAACCCCATAACAGTGTAAACTCCAGAACAGAAATTTTTACGTGAATACCGAACACGGATTTATCTCTTATTACATATTCCAATATAAAATCCTCGTGCTTGAATTATTTATTGAATATGAAATATGAATAAGAAATAGACTCTATTATCGAATACAACCTGACCTATCTTGCACCAAGTTCAATTACAACTACGATAAAAAATGTGATATGATATATGGATAATTATATCGGCATATACTTTCTAAAGATTACTACAACGCTATGCTGTTCCTTATTATTCTGTTTTATCGCATTCATAGAGAGAAGATTGAATACTGAATTCATTTATTTTTTATTTTTTTTGCACCCCCATGATAATATCATAATAAAAATAAAAGAATTAGTTATTTAGTTATTAGGTATAAATTAGCTCAATTTGGATATCTTATTATCTTATAAAAGACTTCATCAGTCTAAGTGACAGAATTTTTTTTTCTAGGAATGTTTTTTTTTTTCCATTTCTTTCTATTTCTACCTGGCTTAAATTCGAACTAGTGTCAAGAATGCTCTACATTTCCAAGAATGCTCTACATTTCTCTGTCTTGCTTCCGTTCATACGTATGATATAGGAGTTGGTTAAAATTTTATGTGATTCAGTAAATAGAATATCCAGTCCATCATTGATCATTGCTAGATCGATCGGTATGGTTCGATGAATAGTGAGACAAGTCAATAATGGGATTTTTTCAAAAAAGAGGAAACTTCATAATAAGATGATTCAGAATGGAAATGAGGGAATGTCCACAATACCTGGATTTAGTCAGATACAATTTGAGGGATTTTGTAGGTTCATTAATGAGGGCTTGGTGGAAGAATTTCATAAGTTTCCAAAAATTGAAGACAGAGATCAAGAAATTGAATTTCAATTATTTTGGGAAACATATCAATTGGTAGAACCCCTGATAAAAGAAAAAGATGCTGTATATGAATCACTCACATATTTTTCTGAATTATATGTACCCGCGATATTAATTTGGAAAACTGGGAAGAATATGCAAGAACAAATCGTTTTTATTGGAAATATTCCTATAATGAATTCTTTGGGAACCTCTATAGTAAATGGAATATACCGAATTGTGATCAACCAAATATTGCAAAGTCCCGGTATTTACTACCGTTCAGAATTGGAACATAACGGAATTTCTATCTATACCAGTACTATAATATCGGATTGGGGTGGAAGGTCGGAATTAGAAATTGATAGAAAAGCAAGGATATGGGCCCGTGTAAGTAGGAAACAAAAAATATCTATTTTAGTTCTATCATCAGCTATGGGTTCGAATCTAAGAGAAATTCTAGATAATGTTTGTTACCCTGAGATTTTCTTGTCTTTCCTGAATGATAAAGAGAAAAAAAAGATTGGATCAAAAGAAACTGCTATTTTGGAGTTTTACCAACAATTTGCTTGTGTGGGGGGGGATCCGATATTTTCTGAGTCTTTATGCAAAGAATTACAAAAGAGATTTTTTCAACAAAGATGTGAATTAGGAAAGATTGGCCGACGAAATATGAACTGTAGACTGAATCTTGATATATCCCAAAACAATATATTTTTGTTACCACAAGATCTATTGGCTGCTGTGGATCATTTAATTGGAATGAAATTGGGAATGGGTACACTTGATGATATGAATCACTTGAAAAATAAACGTATTCGTTCTGTAGCAGATCTATTACAGGATCAATTCGGATTGGCTCTTGTTCGTTTAGAAAATGCGGTTCGAGGAACTATATGTGGAGCAATCAGACATAAATTGATACCAACTCCTCAAAATTTGATAACTTCAACCTCATTAACAACTACTTATGAATCGTTTTTTGCCCTACACCCTTTATCGCAAGTTTTGGATCAAACTAATCCATTGACACAAATTGTTCATGGGCGAAAATTGAGTTATTTGGGCCCTGGAGGATTGACGGGACGAACTGCTAGTTTTCGGATACGAGATATCCACCCGAGTCACTATGGACGTATTTGTCCAATTGACACATCCGAAGGAATCAATGTTGGACTTATTGGATCCTTAGCTATTCATGTGAAGGTTGGTTATTGGGGATCTATAGATAGTCCGTTTTATGAATTATCTGATAGGTCAAAAGAGGCACAGATGGTTTATTTATCACCAAATAAAGATGAATATTATATGGTAGCAGCAGGAAATTCTTTGGCTTTGAATCGGAGTATTCAAGAAGAACAGGTTGTTCCAGCTCGATATCGTCAAGAATTCCTGACTATTGCATGGGAACAGATTCATCTTAGAAGCATCTTTCCCTTCCAATATTTTTCTATTGGAGCTTCCCTCATTCCTTTTATCGAGCATAATGATGCGAATCGGGCTTTAATGAGTTCGAATATGCAGCGCCAAGCAGTTCCGCTTTCTCGGTCCGAGAAATGCATTGTTGGAACTGGGTTGGAAAGCCAAACGGCTTTAGATTCGGGGATTCCAGCTATAGTCGAACGCAAGGGAAAAATCATTTCCACTGATACTCACAAGATCATTTTATCAAGTAGTGGGGATACTTTAAGCATTCCATTAGTTATGTATCGACGTTCCAACAAAAATACTTGTATGCATCAAAAAACTCAGGTGCGGTGGGATAAATACATTAAAAAGGGACAAATTATAGCGAGCGGTGCGGCTACAGCCGGTGGGGAACTCGCTTTAGGGAAAAATGTATTAGTAGCTTATATGCCATGGGAAGGTTACAATTTTGAAGACGCAGTACTAATTAGCGAACGTCTGGTCTATGAAGATATTTATACTTCTTTTCACATTCGAAAATATGAAACTCAGACTCATGTAACAAGTCAAGGTCCTGAAAGAATCACTAAGGAGATCCCACATTTAGAGGCTCATTTACTCCGAAATTTAGACAGAAATGGAATTGTGATGCTGGGATCTTGGATAGAAACAGGTGATATATTAGTAGGTAAATTAACACCTCAGACAGCAAATGAATCGTCATATGCCCCAGAAGATAGATTATTACGAGCTATACTTGGCATTCAGGTATCCACTGCAAAAGAAACTTCTCTAAAACTACCTATAGGTGGAAGAGGTAGAGTTATTGATGTGAGATGGATCCATAGGAAGGGGAGTTCCAATTATAATCAAGAAAGGATTCGTGTATATATTTCACAGAAGCGTGAAATCAAAGTGGGTGATAAAGTAGCTGGAAGGCATGGGAATAAAGGTATAATTTCTAAGATTTTGTCTAGACAAGATATGCCCTATTTGCAAGATGGAACACCCGTTGATATGGTATTCAACCCATTAGGAGTACCCTCACGAATGAATGTGGGGCAGATATTTGAATGTTCGCTCGGGTTAGCGGGGGATCTGCTAAAGAAACATTATAGAATAGCACCCTTTGATGAGAGATATGAGCAAGAGGCTTCAAGAAAACTAGTGTTTTCTGAATTATATGAAGCCAGTAAGCAAACAAAAAATCCATGGGTATTTGAACCCGAATACCCGGGAAAAAGCAGAATATTTGATGGAAGAACAGGGGATCCTTTTGAACAACCTGTTCTAATAGGAAAGTCCTATATCCTGAAATTAATTCATCAAGTTGATGATAAAATCCATGGGCGTTCCAGTGGGCATTATGCACTTGTTACACAACAACCCCTTCGAGGGAAGGCCAAACAAGGGGGACAACGAGTAGGAGAAATGGAAGTTTGGGCTCTAGAGGGATTTGGTGTTGCTCATATTTTACAAGAGATGCTTACTTGTAAATCTGATCATATTAGAGCTCGTCAAGAAGCACTAGGTGCTACAATTATTGGAGGAACAGTACCTAACCTAGAGGATGCTCCAGAATCTTTTCGATTGCTCGTTCGAGAACTACGATCCTTGGCCCTGGAACTGAATCATTTCCTTGTATCTGAAAAAAACTTCCAGATAAATAGGAAGGAAGCTTGATCTTAATGAATCAGAATTTCTATTCTATGATCGATCAGTATAAACATCAACAACTTCGAATTGGACCCGTTTCCCCTCAACAAATCAGGGCTTGGGCAAATAAAATTCTACCCAATGGAGAGGTAGTTGGAGAAGTGACAAAACCCTATACTTTTCATTATAAAACCAATAAACCTGAGAAAGATGGATTGTTTTGTGAAAGAATTTCTGGACCCATAAAAAGTGGGATTTGTGCTTGTGGAAATTACCGAGCGATTGGGACTGAAAAAGAAGAATGGAAATCTTGTGAAGAATGTGGAGTGGAATTTGTTGATTCTCGGGTACGAAGGTACAAAATGGGATACATCAAACTCGCATGTCCAGTGACTCATGTGTGGTATTTGAAACGGCTTCCTAGTTATATTGCGAATCTTTTAGATAAGCCTCTTAGAGAATTAGAGGGCCTAGTATATTGCGATGTGTGATTTGATCAAAATTTGCATTTTACAGATTCAGACTGAGAAACTGTCATCCCATTCAATCTGATTGGGATGCCCCCGGCTCTGACATGTGTCTTGGGAGGAGGAGCATGAAGCTCAGAATCATGGGTGTATTCCAGACTTCCAAATCGAAGGAAAGGGGAATTGATCCATGGTCGATTTCGTAACAGAGAATATAAGAATAGCTAGTTATACCTCGTGAAAAAATCTTTTAGAAAGAAATTCTATTTCGGCAAACGAATATGGCATGGATGGTTACAGGAGCCCATCCATCGCGGATATGCTTCAAGGGACATCATATCATGGCATAACCATCGAGGTGAGTAGGGACCTAAAAAAGATCGAAAGGAACAATACAATATATAGACAAAAAAATCCTTTAAATCCTTTACGAGTCCAAAAATATTTCTTTCAGGGAATTCCTCATTTGAGGGGAAGTAGACTACTCAAGAATTTGACATTTCTTTCGTAAACATAAAAATAAATAAAGAAAATAAGAATGAATCAATGAAAGATTGGTCCTTACTGGAAACTTGAGTAAAGAGTAGCTTTTTGTTTTGTAGGGTCTTTCGAACAAAGTTTAAAAAGAAGAACCTCCTTTCTTTCCTTATTTGGTGTAACTACTTAAGCCGGATGAGAGGAAACCCTCATGTCCGATTGTGAGGGGGGGGGGATTTAATCCTATAGGAGGAACCTATCTCGATTTTTATTTTGCTAGGTCCATAGCTAAAAAACCTACTTTCTTACGATTACGAGGTTCATTCGAATATGAAATCCAATCCTGGAAATACAGCATCCCACTTTTTTTTACTACTCAAGGTTTCGAGACATTTCGAAACCGAGAAATTTCTACGGGTGCAGGTGCTATCAGAGAACAACTAGCCAATTTGGATTTGCGAATTATTACAGATAATTCTTTGGTAGAATGGAAGGAATTAGGAGACGAAGAATCCGCTGGAAATGAATGGGAAGATAAAAAAATTAGAAGAAGAAAGGATTTTTTGGTTAAACGCATAGAATTAGCTAAACATTTTACTCGAACAAATGTAGACCCAGAACGGATGGTTTTATGCCTGTTACCAGTTCTTCCTCCTGAGTTGAGACCAATCATTCAGATAGATGGGGGTAAATTAATGAGTTCGGATATTAATGAACTCTATAGAAGAGTCATCTATCGGAACAATACTCTTACCGATTTATTAGCAACAAGTAAATCTACACCAGGGGAATTAGTAATGTGTCAGGAGAAATTGGTACAGGAGGCCGTGGATACACTTCTTGATAATGGGATTCGTGGACAACCCATGCGAGATGGGCATAATAAAGTTTACAAGTCATTTTCCGATGTAATTGAAGGCAAAGAAGGAAGATTTCGTGAGACTATGCTTGGTAAACGGGTCGATTATTCGGGACGTTCCGTAATTGTTGTGGGTCCTTCGCTTTCATTACATCAATGTGGATTACCTCGAGAAATAGCAATAGAGCTTTTCCAAACATTTCTAATTCGAGGTCTAATCAAACAACATGTTGTTTCTAACATAGGGATTGCTAAAAGCAAAATTCGGGAAAAAGAACCCATTGTATGGGAAATACTTCAAGAAGTTATGCAGGGGCATCCTGTATTGTTGAATAGAGCACCGACCCTGCATAGATTAGGCATACAGGCGTTCCAACCCATTTTAGTAGAGGGACGTGCTATTTGTTTACACCCATTAGTTTGTAAGGGCTTCAACGCAGACTTTGATGGGGATCAAATGGCCGTTCACCTACCTTTATCTTTGGAAGCTCAAGCAGAAGCTCGTTTACTTATGTTTTCTCATATGAATCTCTTGTCTCCAGCTATTGGGGATCCTGTTTCCCTACCAACTCAAGATATGCTTATTGGACTCTATGTATTAACGATCGGGAATCCCCGAGGTATTTGTGCAAATAGATATAATCAATATAATTACAGAAACTATCAAAAGGAACCTGTTGACAATAATGACTGTAAGTATACAAAGGAGCCGTATTTTTCTAGTTCTTATGATGTACTTCGAGCTTATCGTCAGAAACGAATCCATTTAGACAGTCCTTTTTGGCTCCGGTGGAGACTAGATCAACGCGTCGTTGGCTCAAGAGAAGTTCCCATCGAAGTTCAATATGAATCTTTTGGTAATTATAATGAGATTTATAAGTACTATCAAATAGTAGGAAGTGTAAAAAGAGAAATTCGTTGTATATACATTCGAACTACTGTTGGCCATCTTTCTTTTTATCGAGAAATAGAAGAAGCCATACAGGGATTTTGTCGGACTTACTCATGACTTACTCATATATTATATAATACACTAACAAATTATATTAGCGATGTCCATACTTGCCTTGCGAGAATTCGGGTCTACCCAATTTCACTAGTATTCAAATTTCTTAGTTTCTGTGTGAATCAAGACTGAGGAAAGGAAGTTTTTGAATCACTGACTCAGACCCATTGTTGAATCTGACTCAGAAAATATAGGGAGGTCCTTATGGCAGAACGGGCTGATCTGGTCTTTCACAATAAGGCGATAGATAGAACTGCTCTGAAACGACTTATTAGCAGATTCATAGATCATTTCGGAATGGCATATACATCACATATTCTGGATCAAGTGAAGACTTTGGGTTTCCAGCAAGCCACTGCTACATCTGTTTCATTAGGAATTGATGATCTTTTAACAATACCTTCTAAGGGATGGTTAGTTCAAGACGCTGAACAACAAAGTTTTCTTTTAGAGAAAAACCATCATTATGGGAATGTACACGCGGTAGAAAAATTACGTCAATCCATTGAGATCTGGTATGCTACAAGTGAATATTTGAGACAAGAAATGAATCCTAATTTTCGAATGACTGATCCCTTTAATCCAGTCCATCTAATGTCCTTTTCGGGAGCTAGAGGAAATGCATCTCAAGTACACCAATTAATAGGTATGAGAGGATTAATGTCGGATCCTCAAGGACAAATGATTGATTTACCCATTCAAAGCAATTTACGCGAAGGACTTTCTTTGACAGAATACATAATTTCTTGCTACGGAGCCCGCAAAGGAGTTGTAGATACTGCTGTACGAACATCAGATGCTGGATACCTCACCCGTAGACTTGTTGAAGTAGTTCAACACATTCTTGTACGTAGAACAGATTGTGGTACTATCCAAGGTATTTCTGTGAGTCCTCGAAATAAGATGACGGAAAAGAATTTTGTCCAAACACTAATTGGTCGTGTATTAGCAGACGATATATATATCGGTCTACGATGCATTGCCACTCGAAATCAAGATATTGGAATTGGACTTGTCAATCGATTCATAACCTTTCGAGCACATCGAATATATATTCGAACCCCTTTTACTTGCAGGAGTACATCTTGGATCTGTCAATTATGTTATGGTCGTAGTTCCACTCATGGTAACCTAGTTGAGTTGGGAGAAGCCGTAGGCATTGTTGCGGGTCAATCAATTGGGGAACCGGGGACTCAACTAACATTAAGAACTTTTCATACTGGCGGAGTATTTACAGGTGGTATTGCCGAGCATGTACGAGCTCCTTCTAATGGAAAAATAAAATTTGATGACGATTTGGTTCATCCCACTCGTACCCGTCATGGGCATCCTGCTTTTCTATGTTCTATGGACTTGTATATAACTATTGAAAGTCGAGATATTCTACATAATGTGAATATTCCAACAAAAAGTTTGATTTTAGTTCAAAATGATCAATATGTAGAATCAGAACAAGTGATTGCCGAGATTCGTTCCGGAACATTAACCTTTCATTTGAAAGAGAGGGTTCGAAAACATATTTCTTCTGACTCAGAAGGAGAAATGCACTGGAGTACTGATGTCTATCATGCACCTGAATATTCATATAGTAATGTTCATCTATTACCAAAAACAAGTCATTTATGGATATTAGCAGGAGGTCTACGCAAATCTAGTATAATGTCTTTTTCTCTCCACAAGGATCAAGATCAAATAAATGCTCATTCTTTTTCTATCGAAGATAGCTATATCTTTGATCTCTCACTGACGAATGATAATGATCAAGTAAGACATAAATTGTTGGATACTTTTGGTAAAAAAAATAGGGAAATTTTTAACTATTCAAAACCTTATCGAATCTTACCTAATGGTCATTGGAATCTCATAGATCCTTCTATTCTTCGTCAAGATAATTCCAATGCTTCCTTAGCAAAAAAGCGAAGAAATAGATTTGTCATTCCCTTACAATCTGATCAAGAACGAGAAAAAGAATTAATACCTTGGCTTGGTATTTCGATTAAAATACCTAGAAATGGTATTTTACCTAGAAATAGTATTCTTGCTTTTTTTGATGATCCACGATATAGAAGAAGCAGTTCAGGAATTATTAAATATGGGATCCTCGAAGTAGATTCAATCGTAAAAAAAGAGGATTTGATTGAGTATCGAGTAACAAAAGAATTTAGTCCGAAATACCAAATGCAAATGAGAGTAGATCGGTTTTTTTTCATTCCCGAGGAGGTGCATATTTTACCCGGATCTTCGTTCATAATGGTCCGTAACAATAGTATCGTTGGAGTAGATACACGACTTGCTTTAAATATAAATACAAGAAGCCGAGTAGGTGGATTAGTCCGAGTGGAGAGAAAAAAAAAGAGTATTGAACTGAAAATTTTTTATGGAGATATTCATTTTCCTGGAGAGACAGATAAAATATCTAGGCACAGCGGCATTTTGATTCCACCAAAAATGGAAAAAAAAAATGATAAGGGATCAAAAAAATTGAAAAATTGGATCTATGTCCAACGGATCACACCTACAAAAAAAAAATATTTTGTTTTGGTTCGTCCCGTAATCACATATGAAATAGCTGATGGGATAAATTTAGCAACACTTTTCTCCGAGGATCTCTTGCAGGAAAAGGATAATGTCCAACTTCGAATTGTCAATTATATACTTTATGGAAATGGCAAGTCAATTCGAAGAATTTCTCACACAAGTATTCAATTAGTTCGGACTTGCTTAGTATTGAATTGGGACCAAGAAAAAAATGTTTCTATACAAGAAGAAGGGGTTCATACTTCTTTTGTTGAAATAAGGACAAATGATCTACTTCGTGATTTCATCAGAGTTGAGTTAGTAAAGTCCAATATTTCGTATACTGTAAAAAGGTATGATATGGCAGGTTCAGGATTGATTTCCGATAATAGATTAGATCGTATCAATACCAATCCTTTTAATTTTACGGAGAAGATTCAACTATTTCCCCAGCATCAGGTAACTCTTGATACGTTGTTGAATCGAAATAAGGAATGCCAATCCTTAAAAATTTTGTCATCATCCAATTGTTCTCGAATGAGACCTTTTAATACTTCGATATATAATAATGTGACAAAAAATACCATGATTACAATTAGGGATTTTTGGGGTCCCTTAGGCACTATTGTGCCTAAAATAGCGAATTTTTGTTCATTTTACTATTTAATAACTTATAATCAAGTTTTTTTGAAGAAATATTTGTTACTTGAAAATTTTCAAAAGACTTTCCAAGTACTTCAAGCACTTAAATTTCAATACTGTTTTCTAGATGAAAATTGGAATATTTTTAATCCTAATCCATGTAGTAACATCATTTGGAATTCATTCCGTTTGAACTGGTGTTTTCTCCATCACTATTATTTTGAAGAGCTGTGGACAATAATTATCCTTGGACAATTTATTTGTGAAAATGTATGTCTATTGAAATACGGATCACGAATAAAAAAATCAGGTCAAATTTTCATTGTTCATGTTGACTCTTTAGTTATAAGATCAGCTAAGCTCTATTTGGCCACTCCAGGAGCAACAGTTCATGGCCATTATGGGAAAACCCTTTACGAAGGAGATACATTAGTTACATTTATTTACGAAAAATCGAGATCTGGTGACATAACGCAAGGTCTTCCAAAAGTGGAACAAATTTTAGAAGTTCGTTCAATAAATTCAATATCGATGAACCTCGAAAGGATAGTTGAAGGTTGGAACGAACGTATCCGAAGAATTCTTGACATTCCTTGGAGATTCTTGATTGGAGCTGAACTAAGCATAGCCCAAAGTCGTATATCTTTGGTTAATAAGATTCAAAAGGTTTATCGATCCCAGGGGGTACAGATCCATAATAAACATATAGAGATTGTTGTACGTCAAGTAACCTCAAAAGTGTTGGTTTCAGAGGATGGAATGTCTAATGTTTTTTCACCTGGGGAATTTATTGGATTGTTGCGCGCTTCGCGCGCAGGGTGTGTTTTGGACGAAGCAATCTGTTATCGAGCAATTTTAGTGGGAATAACGAAGTCATCGCTGAATACTCAAAGTTTCATATCCGAAGCGAGTTTTCAAGAAACTGCTCGAGTTTTAGCAAAAGCTGCTCTACGAGGTCGTATTGATTGGTTGAAGGGCTTGAAAGAGAACGTTGTTCTGGGGGGGATTATACCGGTTGGGACTGGATTCCAAAAATTAGTACATCCTTCAAAGCAAGACAAAAATATTCATTTTAAAATCAAAAGGAAGAATCTATTCGAGTTGAAAATGAGAAATATTTTGTTACACCATAGAGAATTATTTGGTTTTTGTGGACCAAATAATTTCCAGGAGACATCAGACCAATAAATTACGTAATTAATTTAGTAATTCCTAATAAGAAGTTCATTCTTTTTCTCTGACCCGATTATGTTATGGATTTGGTAATCGCTGAAATAAGAAATCAAGAATGAAAACAAATTCATGGTTTGGGTCGTAGATCAATAGTGAATTCTGGTAGAAGATTCCGTCGGAACAATTATTTTTTTCAGTCAGGGTACTGAATCTCTAAAAAAAAAAAAAAAAAAAAAGAGTAAAGTGTGTTAAAAATGGGAAGACAATATTGGAACATCAATTTGGAAGAGATGATGGAAGCAGGAATTCATTTTGGCCATGGTACTCAGAAATGGAATCCTAGAATGGCTCCTTACATCTCTGCAAAGCGTAAAGGTATTCATATTACAAATCTTACTAGAACTGCTCGTTTTTTATCAGAAGCCTGCGATTTAGTTTTTGATGCAGCAAGTAGGGGAAAAAACTTTTTAATAGTTGGCACAAAAAATAAAGGAGCGGATTTAGTAGCATCAGCGGCAATAAGGGCTCGATGTCATTATGTTAATAAGAAATGGCTTGATGGTATGTTAACAAATTGGTTTACTACAGAAACGAGACTCCAGAAGTTCAGGGACTTAAGAGCAGAACAAAAGATGGGGAAACTCAACCGTCTCCCCAAAAGAGATGGGGCAATGTTGAAGAGAAAGTTATCTATCTTGCAAACATATTTGGGTGGGATCAAATATATGACGAGATTACCCGATATTGTAATTATTCTTGATCAGCAAGACGAATATACGGCTCTTCGAGAATGTGGCATTTTGGGTATTCCGACGATTTGTTTAATCGATACAAATTGTGACCCAAATCTTGCAGATATTTCTATTCCGGCCAACGATGATGCTATAGCTTCGATTCGATTGATTCTTATCAAATTAGTATCTGCAATTTTTGAGGGCCGTTCTAGCTATATAAAAAATCCTTGATTTGATTATCTTATAATTAATAATTAAGAAAAGAAGAAGATTAGTTTGTTTTTGTAGAACTCCATATATTTCTTTGATTGGTTACTCGTTTGATTTGCATTTTTTGGATTTTAAACTATGTTTTGAATAAAAAAAAAAATAGAAAATGATTGGGACTTTTTTATGTGATTTCTTAGTATCCTAAATATACGATTCATAACTGCGATTCATGAATGAACGGAGATTAATTGAGAAAGAGATGGTTGAATCAAAATAATTCTTTTTTTGAAATTTGATTTCTCTTAGAGGAGAATATGAATGTTATACCATGTTCCATTAAAACACTGAAAGGGTTATACGATATATCAGGTGTAGAAGTAGGCCAACATTTATATTGGCAAATAGGAGGTTTACAAATTCATGCTCAAGTACTTATCACTTCTTGGGTTGTAATTGCTATCTTATTAGGTTCAGTCATCATAGCTGTTCGGAATCCACAAACCATTCCGACCGACGGTCAAAATTTCTTCGAATATGTCCTTGAATTTATTCGAGACTTGAGCAAAACCCAGATTGGAGAAGAGTATGGTCCTTGGGTTCCTTTTATTGGAACGATGTTCCTATTTATTTTTGTTTCTAACTGGTCAGGTGCTCTTTTACCTTGGAAAATCATAAAGTTACCTCATGGGGAGTTAGCTGCCCCCACGAATGATATAAATACTACTGTTGCTTTAGCTTTACCCACGTCATTGGCATATTTCTATGCGGGTCTTAGTAAAAAAGGATTGGGATATTTTGGGAAATACATTCAACCAACTCCAATACTTTTACCAATTAACATCCTAGAAGATTTCACAAAACCTTTATCTCTTAGTTTTCGCCTTTTCGGAAATATATTGGCCGATGAATTAGTAGTTGTTGTTCTTGTTTCTTTAGTACCTTTAGTAGTTCCTATACCTGTCATGTTTCTTGGACTATTTACAAGTGGTATTCAAGCTCTGATTTTTGCAACTTTGGCTGCGGCTTATATAGGTGAATCCATGGAGGGTCATCATTGACTAATTTTCGAAATAGTCTTTTATCCCAATTTAAGCAATGCGGGGTGCAATACAATCCATTTGAATTTGGTTGGAGAAGAAAATGTGCAAATAGAAACAAATAAAAATTACAAAACAAAAACAAATAATAATTCTATTAACAAATAATAAATAATAATATAGTAATATAGATACAAATATGTATATATGATATATGATATATGAAGAAATATAGATGGATATTGCAGAATTTGAAAGAGAAAGAAGGGTTGTGGGGTCGGTCCTACTAGATATATGTATATGTATGTAATGTTTATAAGTATCAGTATGTTTATAAATATCAGTCCTTATTCGAAGAATGGTTTCAAAATATATTTTATAGAATAAATAAAGGGGCAGGTGGTTTACGTTATGGAAGAAAAAAAGTATATGTGATATTAAATATTTATTAGTTAGATAATAATTATCCCTATCTATCTTTTTTTAACCCATTCCATTTAGATGAATTCAAATATGAGCCCTTTTTCTATTTTGTCTGTGAGTTTGAATTGAATGAAAAAATAGAAAAAAGAAAGCGCAATAATTAAAACCACTAAAACTATATAAGTAATAAGTATACATATACATATTTACTATTTACATAAATTACATAAAATTCCAGCATAGCATGGGTAGAAAAGAAAGTCGAATAAAGAGAAGGAGTAATTCATTGGTTGGTTGTATCATTAACCATTTCTTTTTTTGGTGCGAGGAACTTACTATGAGTCCACTTATTTCTGCCGCTTCTGTTATTGCTGCTGGATTGGCTGTAGGGCTTGCTTCTATTGGACCTGGAATTGGTCAAGGTACTGCTGCGGGCCAAGCTGTAGAAGGTATTGCGAGACAACCAGAAGCGGAGGGTAAAATACGAGGTACTTTATTGCTTAGTTTGGCTTTTATGGAAGCTTTAACAATTTATGGACTGGTTGTGGCATTAGCTCTTTTATTTGCAAATCCTTTTGTTTAATTTAATCCTAGAATTCAAATGTAAAAAAAAAAAAGAAATCGATCAAAAAAAGGGGAGGGACGGGTGAAGTGATACAAAAAGAACTCTGTTCTTTATTAGTCCTATCTATAAGAGGAGAGCATATGAAAAATATAACCGATTCTTTCGTTTCCTTAGAGCACTGGCCACCCGCCAGGAGTTTCGAATTTAATACCGATATTTTAGCAACAAATCCAATAAATCTAAGCGTAGTATTGGGTGTATTGATTTTTTTTGGAAAGGGAGTGGTTGGATTTAACCGGCTGCACTTTATTATTTATAT